GGGCTGCTTTAATGGTAGTCTTTACGTTTTCCCTTTCACTAGTAGTATGGGGAAGGAGTGGACTCTAGAAGTACTACTAATTGAGTTTAGGAACTAAACAGTATCACTTGTTTTTATAGATCGTTCGCCAAAGTTTTTTTTATTTTAAATTTCACTATTTCAATTTAAAATTTTATTTTTAAATTGAAATAGAAATGAAAAATATCTTCATTTCGAAATTCTCTTGGATTTTAGTTGAGTAATGTATTCTATGAATAATACTCTTTCAATCAAAGAAATATTTCAATTATTTCCGTGTTCGTATTTTGAAAGTAAAAAAAGTAAAAGGAATACAAATGGTAGGAAATTTATTCCAACTGAATTCTTGAAATTTATTCCAACTGAATTCTTCATAAATTTTCTATTTCGATGAACTGACTCTTACCAAAGTTAGATATGGACCATGAGGAAGAACGGAACTTTTTTTTTTATTTTGTTTACCTCTTTACTGTTCAAAGATCAAAGAGAAAACTATTCGGTTATTCCATTACGTGGATACACATTGGGAAACAACATAGTAGTTGTCCAACGAGATACTGCACATCCTAAAATATTGTCTTGGGCGAGTCACATATTGCGCCGCTTGTTTTAGTTTTACTATTTTAGAAATTTTATTTATGTTTTGCTTGTTTTATTGAACCCATTTCATATCATGGTTCAAACGTTAAAAGTCGACGGGTTTTACTAATCCTTTTCGAAATCCGAAGAAGTCATTGATTCTTTCGATCGGGATTCATATTGAAAATAATCAGAAATCTAGGAATTCGAATCGTAAAAGTAGCTTTCGATTATTTCAAATTAATTTAATTGAAATCAACACAAATTAAATACAAATAGATAAAGTAAAGAAATAGAATTGGGATACTATATAATATACATTATCACTATATATATTATATATACGTAATTAATTATATATACGTAATTAAATCGATTTCTATATATAGAAAAGGAATATGATGATACTATTGTAGATTGATCTATATTAATCTATATTAAATTAACCCGCATTACAATACAACTTTATACACTACAATAACAATACTAGATAGTATGGTAGAAAGAAATATCTGAATCTTTCTACCATACTATCGTATCTCATAGAATACGACTGATTCTAGTCTGCCCATTTCATTTAAGACGCGAAATTTTTATCCTTTTCTAATTTTTATCCTTTTCTTCTCTGCAATTATTGATAAGAAATAAAAAATCAAGTTTAATTCAAATTAATCACCTTGGCTGACTGTTTTTACGTATATTATAAGTAAAAAAGCAGTAGGAACTAGAATAAACAGTGCAGTAGCAATAAATGCGAGAATATTTACTTCCATAATCTCATTGTTTAATTTTTCTTTAATTCGCAATAACTCGGGAGTTAATCCCATAGAGATAATAAATCTTTCGCCTGTAAATTCAATGGGATGCATTACATCTCGATGATATCGAATCGGATCAATATCATGAATAACAATATCGGAGCTATCAAATCGATTCATCGTCAAGAATTGAATAGTATAACATAGGACGATCTTTTATCCATACTGAACTCAAAATTTGATTCCCGATACAATCAATAATTCCTTTATTTATTTATCATTCTTTTCCATTCTTTCTTTTCTATAACCTACCGCCCTCTTTGTACAATCATCTGATGAAGTATCATCTAACCGCCTTTCCACTTACCATTGGTTCGAAACAAACCCCAACAAACAATAGAAGCTCAATGAAAAAAAAGGAAGGAGCTAAGTTATAAACTCCTTTTTTTAATGATCAAATCTTCTTGGAAAACAAAAGAAGTATGATAAAGACGAGTACAAATTCCGGTATAAAAAAATCGAATATTCCATCAAATTCACTATTTTTTTATATATTTATATATAAATTTAAAAAGTTTGTTCTTTCAAGGAAAAACCCTTATAAAAAAAAAAAAAATTCATTACCTCGCTAATAAAAAAGTGATCCTTGTTTGATCTTTATTTTTTGAATATCCTCTTTCATTGGATTAGGAATGGGACGCATATATCAAAAGCTCAATGCGAAATTTGAATGAGATAGATTATTTCAAATTAGTAAAATTTGAAATTGAGGTTACACAAAATAGGGCCCGAAAAGGATATACTTTTATTTTAATCTTAAAAAAAAAAGTATTCTATACTATTCTATACACAGTAACTATGTTCAATTTATTTTATATTGTACAAATTCCATTTATGTATGTACTCCCGGGAAACATACAATACTCTACTCTATTTCATATTTCACAGATCGGGAGTAATTGAAAAAGCCAGACCCAGTACAGTACGGTATCCCGTGGAATCCTGAATCTGATGCTAATAATATAATAATTGTACTAATCCACATATGCCTCTCTCCCATCAATCGAATCGGTACTAGTCGAAGAAATGGAAATTCCCCCATTTGGTTGATGATAAATGTGAAACGAAAAAGAAAAAAAGAAGAG